TACTCTTGATTCAACACACTTCCATTGCAGTGTCCGAGTAGATACTGTTACTTTCTCTCGAACCATAGTAATATTACTTGATCAGATCATTGAATCATTTATTTCTCTTGAAATCTCTTCAATGTTTATTTCTACACAGTTTATTCCTATACACGTCTTTTTTTAGGAGGTCTACAGCCGTTATGTGGCATAGGAGTTACATCCCGTACGAAACTTAATAGTATACCACTTCTACGAATAGCTCGTAATGCTGCATCTCTTCCGAGACCAGGACCCTTTATCATGACTTCTGCTCGTTGCATACCTTGATCCACTACTGTACGAATAGCATTTCCTGCTGCGGTTTGAGCAGCAAATGGCGTCCCTCTTCTTGTACCCCTGAATCCACAAGTACCGGCCGAGGACCACGAAACCACCCGACCCCGTACATCTGTAACGGTCACAATGGTATTATTAAAACTTGCTTGAACATGAATAACTCCCTTTGGTATTCTACGCGCACTCTTACGTGAACCAATACGTCCATTCCTACGTGAACCAATTCTTGGTATAGGTTTTGCCATATTTTATCATCTCATAAATATGAGTAAGAGATATATGGATATATCCATTTCATGTCAAAACATGATTTTTTTTATTTGTACATCGGGTTCGTTAGAGAATCTCTTTTAGAAAAATTAACCTTGTCTTTGTTTATGTCTCGGGTTGGGACAAATTACTATAATTCGTCCCCGCCTACGGATCAGTCGACATTTTTCGCAAATTTTACGAACAGAAGCCCTTATTTTCATATTTGTTATTCCTTACCTTAACTTAATTAAGAATCTACTTCTTGGAAGAAAATAAGTTTCTTGAAATTTTGCACTTCGAATTGTATCTCCATGAAAAAAGGAATGTTGAAGTTGAAAAAACTCCCTAATTATTCGAATCCTTGTTTCGGATTCTATAAATTATACGCCCTTTGGTTGAATCATAACGACTTACTTCAATTTTGACTCTATCTCCTGGTAGTATCCGTATAAAACTACGTCGGATCCTTCCTGAAACATAACCTAGAATCATATTTTCATTATCTAAACACACCCGGAACATACCGTTGGGAAGTGATTCAGTAATTAAACCTTCATGAATCCATTTTTGTTCTTTCATTCCAGGTAAAACCCCCTTAAAGTATTAATTAATGGAGGAGTAGTGATATTAGACAACCCGCCCTTTCTCTTTTTTTTTTCACAAATAGGAAGTTCCGGATCCAATTCGAATATCAGAAGGATTACCATATATAACACAAAATTTCTCCACCAATTCTTTCTAGGCGAGCCTCTCGGTCTGTCAGTATACCTCTAGAAGTGGAAAGAATTACAATCCCCATACCACCTAAAATTCTAGGAATTCGTTGATAGTTAGAATAGATTCGTAGACCAGGTCGACTGATCCGTTTTAAATTTAAAATAGTTCTATATGCTCCTTTCCTATTCCTTCTATGTCGCAGGGTTAAAACCAAAAAATCTTTGTTGCTTTCCTGATGTTTCCTCACGTTTTCGATAAAACCTTCCCGTAAAAGTATTTTAACAATGTTTTCGGTGATATTAGTAGATGCTATTCGAACCGTTACTTTTCTATCCATGTCGGCATTTCGTATAGAGGTTATTATGTCAGCAATAGTGTCCCTGCCCATGATAAACTAAAATTATTGGTGCCTCCTAATTTTGATATAATCAACATGCTCTTTTTCTTTTTTTATTTATGAATTCTATTAAATATTAAATTAAAGGTATATGCGTGAAACACAATCTACTAATTAATCTATTTCATTCACTTACTATAACTATATCATGGTCTCGTCTTATAATACCTCAGGGGCTAAGGAAACTATTTTAGTAAAATTTAACTGTCTCAATTCCCGGACGATCGCACCAAAAATTCGAGTTCCTTTTGGGTTTCCTTCTTGATCAATAATAACTGCAGCATTGTCATCATATCGTATTATCATACCGTTGTCCCGTTTGAGTTCTTTACAGGTACGTACAATTACAGCTCTGATTACTTCTGATCTTTCTAGAGGCATATTTGGTACTGCTTCTTTGATCACAGCAACAATAACGTCACCAATATGAGCGTATCGGCGATTACTAGTTCCTATGATTCGAATACACATCAATTCTCGGGCCCCGCTGTTGTCCGCTACATTCAAATGGGTCTGGGGTTGAATCATATCATTTTTTTATTCGATTTTTCAATGCAAAGAACGAAGGAAAAAAAAAAAGAAATATTGTTTGTCCAAAATCAAAAAAAGAGACCTGCAATTTTTTTTTCATCCCAAAGACCTCTTTTTCTTTTATTCCTATCCCGAAATAATGAATTGAGTTCGTATAGGCATTTTGGACGCCGCTATTGAAATAGCTTTTCTAGCTATATTTTCTGCTACTCCGCCCATTTCATAAAGTATTCTACCTGGTTTAACGACAGCTACCCAATATTCGGGAGATCCTTTCCCCGAACC